AAATAAGACATTTTTGTAGAGTTGAAGAGAAATATCCCAATACATGTCTTATTTTTTTTTTCAATAATCCATATTTGTAGCAATGAAATACTAGTGTTCCTACCCCAAGTGATAGATGATTGATTACACGATGGTATATATTCTTTATAAAGGACCAGAAATACCTTGCTTACGTATCATTGGGAAGTGCATTAACATAAATACGGCGGTAAGAAGAGGTAATACAAAAGTGTGTAAACTATAAAAACGAGTCAAAGTGGATTGTCCTACACTAGCACTTCCGCGTAATAACTCTACCAGAGGCGAGCCTATTACAGGAATAGCGTCTGGTACGCCTGTTACAATTTTTACTGCCCAATAACCAATTTGGTCCCGAGGTAAGGAATAACCAGTTACACCAAAAGATGCGGTCAATACACCCAAAACCACACCTGTAACCCAAGTCAATTCACGAGGTTTTTTAAAGCCGCCGGTGAGATACACGCGAAATACGTGCAGGATCATCATTAGGACCATCATACTTGCCGACCATCGATGAACTGATCGGATTAACCAACCAAAATTAGCTTCAGTCATTATATATTGAACAGAAGCAAAGGCCTCCGTAACGGTCGGACGATAATAAAAAGTCATAGCAAACCCGGTAGCTACTTGTACCAAAAAACAAGTAAGCGTAATTCCCCCTAGACAATAAAATATGTTGACGTGAGGAGGAACATATTTACTAGTTATATCATCGGCAATTGCCTGAATCTCAAGACGTTCTTCGAACCAATCATAGATTTTATTGAGATAGGTAAATCAAGGGGACCCCCCCGGAGAACCGTATATGAAAATTTCATCTCGTACGGCTCAAACAGAAACACCCAAATACTAGTTCTAACGGATGTGTGTAATATAAAGTTTGAAATTTATTAATTCTATGATTTATGATTCAATTTTTTTTTGAAGATACTAAAGAATAAAAATCCGAAAGCTCTTCTTTGTGGTTATAATGCCAAAAAATCAAGTCGGCTCATTCGTCTATATATTGATCGTTATAGGCCTCTTGAATCTTCTATTTACCTATTTTCTTTGGTGTTATTTATGTGTAATGCGGCTTTACTGCTGTTTTCTTTATTATTGATAGGAATTCTCTTGTTAAGACCCTATGAATTGATTAAAACCTCAGATTCATACTAAAACCACGATGATTCAATAAAACCCTTTCAAACTAAGTCTAAGTCCCAAAATTCCCTGAGTAAGAACCATTGGATCATCACTTATTCAATGAATAGATATAATGACTAAAAATCCAAACCAAAGAAACCTTTGTTTTGTCCTTTGATCAAAATAAGCATAAACGAAAGTTTGAAAGAATAAAAATATTTCTATTTATAACTTCTAACTCTTTGAAAAAATTTTTTGAAGTCCGGACACGAGGTCTGACTATTAAGTATGAATCATAGTTCTAATAGTAATCTATTTCATATATTCCGTGCTCCAGATACTAGAATGAATATCCGACGAAGTAAAACCATCTCTATCAAGATGACAGACCCATTCTCTGTACTATCCATAGGATCATTTATACCAAGTCACACACTCATATTCCGGAAATACAGAAACAAAGAAATTCCACGGTCAAACTACCAAAATAGAATGGGATAAAAATCAGAAACCTAAACGCTTCACTTTGTATTGAAAAAGCCAGTTAATGGTTCTTGTGAATCTAATTCATTGAAATTCCATCCAGTAAAATGGAAGAATTATAAATCTCCAAAATAATAGATAGGAATATCGCGAATAGAGCCATTGCGAGACCCATCAAAGGAGTAGTTCCCCACCCAGGAGCTACTTTACCATATTCTGAATTCAATGGTTTCAATAAACTCCCCGCATTAGTTCGTTTTGGGCGGCCAGATCTAGAACTACCTTCAACGGTTTGTGTAGCCATAATATTTTATATTCAGTAAGATCTGTTGACTTTGTATACCATTCCGTTGTAAATAAATGATCTTATCATAGATCCATTGTGGTCTTAAAACTTTATAATGTCTTAAAACTATATAATCATGGAAACAGCAACCCTAGTTGCCATCTTTTTATCTGGTTTACTTGTAAGTTTTACTGGGTACGCCTTATATACTGCTTTTGGGCAACCCTCTCAACAACTAAGAGATCCATTCGAGGAACACGGGGACTAGTTGAAGTACGGATCCTCCCAATATTGGGAGGATCCGTACTTCAATTGAGATAATGACAAATCATTTCACCTTTTTAGTTGGAACTTTAGGCGGATCTCGAAAAAAGATAGCGAAAAAAATTATTCCTAGAGTTGAGACTAAAAGGAATGTATAAACCAATGCTTCCATAGATTCGATCGTGGTTTACAATTATAGCTTCCATACCTGTTTATTTGGGATCGTCTCCCGGATAAATAAAGAACAAGAGTCAAAGAAAAGGCAGTGATTCAAATCAAGATTTATCTGGTACCCCATCTAAAAATCACAAAAAGAAAATAAAAATGAAAAGTAACAAGTAACAAAGCATATTGTATCAGACTACTTGTCTTCTTGTAGTTGGATCTCCAAGTTTTTGGAATGCTCCAAATTCCACTTGAGCATCTAAATCTGGATCAATACCAGCAAAAACATCTCGAAACAAGGTTCTAGCACCATGCCAAATGTGTCCGAAGAAGAAGAGCAAAGCAAACGAAGCATGTCCAAAAGTAAACCAACCCCGTGGACTGCTACGAAAAACACCATCGGATTTCAAAGTAGCACGATCTAATTCAAAAATCTCACCCAATTGAGCACGTCTAGCATATTTTTTCACAGTAGCGGGATCGCTATAACTGACTCCGTTGAGTTCGCCGCCATAGAACTCGACAGTTACACCTACTTGTTCGACACTATATTTTGATTCCGCCCTTCTAAAAGGAACATCGGCTCTAACAATTCCGTCTCCGTCTACCAAAACAACCGGAAATGTTTCAAAAAAAGTAGGCATACGACGTACAAAAAGTTCGCGCCCCTCTTTATCTCTAAAGATAGGATGTCCTAACCACCCAACAGCTATTCCATCCCCGTTGTCCATTGAGCCCGCTCTGAATAACCCCCCCTTTGCCGGATTATTGCCGATGTAATCATAAAAAGCTAGTTTTTCGGGAATTTTAGACCAAGCTTCAGATAAACTTTGATTTTCAGCCAACCCAGCACCAATTCTTCGATATATTTCTTGTTGGAAGTATCCTTGATCCCATTGATAACGAGTGGGACCAAATAATTCAATCGGGGTAGTTGCTGAACCATACCACATAGTTCCAGCAACTACAAAAGCGGCAAAAAAGACAGCAGCAATACTACTGGAAAGGACGGTTTCAATATTTCCCATACGTAATCCTTTGTATAGGCGTTGAGGTGGACGTACACTAAGATGGAATAGACCCGCCAATATGCCCAAGGTCCCTGCTGCAATATGATGAGAGGCTATTCCTCCCGGAACAAAAGGATCAAAACCCTCCACACCCCACGCTGGATTTACGGATTGTACCCTTCCAGTTAGTCCATAAGGATCGGACACCCATATTCCAGGACCATACAATCCTGTTACATGAAATGCACCAAAACCAAAGCAAGCCACCCCTGATAGAAATAAATGAATTCCAAAGATCTTAGGCAAATCCAAAGAGGGTTTTCCTGTACGTTCATCAGTAAATATTTCTAGATCCCAATACACCCAATGCCAGATAGCTGCCAAAAAGCACAAGCCCGAAAACACAATATGTGCCCCGGCCACACCTTCGTAACTCCAAATACCCGGATTCGTTACAGTACCCCCTGTGATACTCCAACCGCCCCATGAATTGGTTATTCCTAAACGAGTCATGAAGGGTATAACGAACATACCCTGTCTCCACATTGGATCAAGAACAGGATCAGAAGGATCAAAAACTGCTAATTCGTATAGAGCCATCGAACCGGCCCAACCAGCAACCAGAGCTGTATGCATTATATGGACAGAAATCAAACGACCGGGATCATTCAATACGACGGTATGAACACGATACCAAGGCAAACCCATGGAAATACCCCTTTATCAATGAAAAATAGACACAATGTAACTTTATTGCATTGGAAAAAACTATGCTGTGGACCCTCTTTTTAGTGGATTATCTTGGGGAAAGAATTAATATTTGTTTGATTTGTTTGATTCTTTTCAATTACTTTTAGTAATAATGAAACTATTTTGTTCGTAGGAACAAAAAGAAGCAGATCTATTCTACACCCGATAAGTACCAATACGCAATGGTAGGGGAGTTGATACCATTTTCTATGAGTGAATGCATATATATATTTGTTCATCATTCAAAGGACTTATTTGTAATAATTTTCCTTTATTCATTTTGTCTTCTTTATCTTTTTTTATAAACTTAGTCAATCTATGGATAAAATATGATAAAGGCCAATATTAGTAGGACACTAAATCCATTGTTACGCTTTCACATCAAAGTGAGATATAGTACTTAATTTTTCTTTTATTTAATGCCTATTGGTGTTCCAAGAGTACCTTTTCGAAGTCCTGGAGAGGAAGATGCATTGTGGATTGACGTATAGTGCGACTTGTCAGATATATTGGGTCATATGGTATTTCCCCATTCTCTTCCCCGATCGAGATATCCTCCCCTTCGCCCAAGAAAGATTGATTGAATTATCAAAAATTTGGAGCGTGAAGTTCAATTAGATCCATTTTTTCGGGAGGGTATACAGATTAATATTATCAATTAGAATAATTTATGGTTATCTTGGTTAGGCCAATAAAATGAAGTATCCAGGCTCCGTTTAGAAAAAAACCGGTAAAAAATCTATTTATGATTACTATTTCTATCATATTCTATTTCTTTATATATTTATAATAGAAGTGATCTCAAACAGTTAATCAATCGAGTAATATGATGAATGCATTGAATATCTGTTGTAAGACATGAAATAAATTGTAAAAAGGAAGTCGTAGCAAAAGGACGTGGTATTGGGGCATTTGTCATATATGTGCAAATCCAAATCGGGCGGATCTTTACTCGGAGTAGAGCATAAACCTAAAAAAATTGAAGAAGCCCATTCAGGAACAAGAAAATTACATCGCGATTGAGATTGTATCTCGATGAAACAATACATCAATGAAAAGTTAGTTAGATAAATTTAGTAATTTTTTTTTATAGATAAACAAAACAGGCCAAAACCCATCTTTTTTGAAAAATGAAAGAAAAGCCCCTTTTTATACCTGGTATGAAAAAAAAAAAAAAAATAAAATAAAAGAAAGCGCTAGAATCTACATCTACACATTGATTCTTTTTTTTTTCGTTATTTTTGTTGAACCGTATGCATCAAAAGGTGCATGTACGGTTTCTAAGGGATACAACTTTATCCCAATCAACCGACTTTATCGAGAAAGATTACTTTTTTTAGGCCAAGGGGTTGATAGCGAGATCTCGAATCAACTTATTGGTCTTATGGTATATCTCAGTATAGAGGATGATACCAAAGATCTATATTTGTTTATAAATTCTCCTGGCGGATGGGTAATACCCGGAGTAGCTATTTATGATACTATGCAATTTGTGCGACCAGATATACAGACAATATGCATGGGATTAGCCGCTTCAATGGGATCTTTTATTCTGGTCGGAGGAGAAATTACCAAACGTCTAGCATTCCCTCACGCTTGGCGCCAATGAGTTTTTTATTTGATTTGAGAGAAAAAAGAAGACTATGCCTTCGCGCTATATGAAATATGAATATTAAGTAATAATAGCATGGCACTTCGAATTCGATATGATAAATTTTTTTAACCCTTAAATTATGTATCGAAAGAGTAGTATGAGATAAAAGGTATTTCCGATTTTATCTAATCTATCGGGAGGCCTATTTCAGCGTCACAAACTTTTTTGTTTTCACGCCGGGAGGCTCTTACACAATATTTAGGTTATGAAAGAATATGAAAATAAAAAAAAATCTTTTTTATTTGAAAAAAAAAAAAAAAGAAACTTTGGGATTGCTAAATAACAGACGAAATAAATATATAAAGCAACGGAGCCATCATAGTATTTTTGAACTACTCCAAAAACAAAAAGAAGGGTGGTTATTGGATCATTTACCAACCCGAGTCTGATAGACCCTATATTTAATTTATTTGATATTTAAGTAAGGTAAAAACGAATTCCATTATAGAGCCGTATGCAATGCGTAAAAGATGCCTGTACGGTTGTTCAATTATATATTTTATTATTCTTTATCTCTTCACCTTATCATCATGCGAGATAGAATAAACATTTATTATGTTATATCATCAGGGTAATGATCCATCAACCTGCTAGTTCTTTTTATGAGGCACAGACGGGAGAATTTATCTTGGAAGCGGAAGAACTTTTGAAGCTGCGCGAAACCGTCACAAGGGTTTATGTACAAAGGACAGGTAAACCCTTATGGGTTGTATCCGAAGATATGGAAAGAGATGTTTTTATGTCAGCAACAGAAGCCCAAGCTCATGGAATTGTTGATCTTGTAGCGACTGAATAAAAAAGAAAAAATAACAAAAATTTCAGACGAATTGATGATTTGAGATTTTATCTTCTTACCGGATTTAATATTCTATTCATTAATCTATTAATATAGAAATAAAATAATTCATAATCATCCGGTTAAGATCGATCTAAACCAGCCCATTATGTATATGATTCAATATGCCAACTATTAAACAACTTATTAGAAACACAAGACAGCCAATCAGAAATGTCACGAAATCCCCCGCTCTTGGGGGATGTCCTCAGCGACGAGGAACATGTACTAGGGTGTATGTGCGACTCGTTCAGATCATGGGCTAGGACAAAAGAAAGAAAACAATTGATCCAGTATCAACGATCAGTACCAGTGAATAGACTAGAATGGAAGAACTCCATTCAATATCTAAAAATAAAAAAGATCTATCCTTCTATTGTGGTATCAAATGTATGGTTTCCGTTGGTGCAAATCCAATCAACTCCATTTTAAATTTAAGATGAGAAAGAATTCTCCATTGATAGCAAATGATATCCATTAAGCAGGGGAAATACTATTTTAAAAAGAAGAAAAATTATGCCTTACTCTTGCAAGAACGGACTAACAGGGTCAGCTACTCAGCTAATCTTCATAATTAAATACCGTTACTGTATAAGTAGATCTCATTGTGAAAGACCTCGTACTGGATAATTATGGGTAGAGCCAAAGAGTGTGAACTGTACAAGTTAACAATAACATTGATTAAATGAAAGAAGGGCTCCGGTGTATAGAGAGGACCTCACCGTTTAAGAAGTAACCATAGAAACGATGGAACCCACTATATCCATTTATATTTACTACTTTTATGTTTTATGTGTTTTTGATACCTAATATCAATACAATTTTTTCTAGGCATTTCACCTAGAAAAAAAAAAAAAAAAATCGTGGTCGGGAAGGTTATAGTAGCAAAAGCCATTGGAATTTAAATTTTATACATTGGAAGAATCCGTTTTGTTATTAATAGACTAGGATACGGGAAGGGAATAACTGAAAGAAAGGAAATCAATTAGTTATTCATCAAAGTTTCATTTATTCAATGACCAGAATTAAACGAGGGTATATAGCTCGAAGACGTAGAACAAAAATTCGTTTATTTGCATCAACCTTTCGAGGGGCTCATTCAAGACTTACTCGTACTATTACTCAACAGAAAATAAGAGCTTTGGTTTCGGCTCATCGGGATAGAGGTAGACAAAAGAGAGATTTTCGTCGGTTGTGGATCACTCGGATAAATGCAGTAATTCGCGAGAATAAAGTATACTTCAGTTATAGTAAATTTATACACAATCTGTACAAGAGACAGTTACTTCTTAATCGTAAAATACTTGCACAAATAGCTATATTAAATAAGAGTTGTCTTTATATGATTTCCAATGAGATCATAAAATAAAGAGATTGGAAGGAATCCGTTGGAATAGTTTAAATGGAGTTCCCTGGAGAATGAACTCTGGGAAGGTAGAGTAGAAATTAGTATGATAAAATATGATAAAGTCATCAAAATGAAGAAAGACGTTAAATAAAAAATATTTATTCCTCTTCTCCCATTTTTTTTCTTACGACAGGACATTTCGATTTTACGATTTTTCGAACAAAAAAAAAAAACGTCAATCCGCATTTGAGTTTGGATTGGAATTTTATTTTGATTCAATTCAATTGAAGAGTCAACCTATTTTTTTCTGGTTCTAAGACCAGCAGCTCTAGCGGTTGACTCGCTTCTTTCAAATTGTTTCTCATTATTAAGAAAAGGTAACGGAGATAAAATACGAGCTTGTTTTATAGCAATAGTAATTAATCGTTGTTGTTTTAAGGTCAATCTATTCACCCGTCTAGATAATATTTTTCCTTGTTCGCTAATAAATCGACTAATTAAACTCATGTTTCTATAATCAATTCGATCCCCCGATTGGATCGGAGGCAAACGCCTACGAAAAGATCGCTTAGATTTAAGAAAGATTCGCTTGGATTTATCCATGGTTTGTTTATTCCTTATCCTGAAAATCCCAATCCTATTTCTTAATTCTACATCATCTTTGATCCGATCGAAATAGGATTTGGTTTGTTTATATTTATTTGTTTATATTTAAATAAATTAAATTATATTTAATAAATAATAAATATATATTTAATAAATAATAAATAAATTATATTTAAATAAATTATATTTAAATAAATTCAAAAATAAATTCAAATAAATTATATATATTATATATATATATTGTTATATATAATATGTAATTTTTCATCTTCCTTGGAAGACTGACACACGAGCGATCGGTTCGATCTATTTCTTTATCTCCCCATGAATCGTATGTTTGTAACAACAGGGACAGAATTTTCTCAATTCCAATCGACTAGGCGTATTGTGTCGATTCTTTTGAGTAATATATCTGGAAATGCCCATTGATTCCTTATTAACACGATTTCGAACACAACTGGTACATTCCAAAATAACCGTTACTCGGACATCTTTACCCTTAGCCATGAACCTCCTTTGGTTTTTGATTCATTCAATTCTTTAATTTTCCGACCCGAAGCAAGGAAGAAGAAAGGACACAAAAATAGAAGCAGGTAACTCGAAATCAAATTATGAAAGAAATATTTTGTTGCAATCAATATAGTAATAAATAATAAGTAATACAATGATTAATAAGTAATATAATGATTTCTAACTATATTTATAATTTTTAATTGCCGTACAGTATTTCATTTTCAGTTAAGTATCTTGTATGATATTGTTGCCCCAACCACCGCATTTCCATTCTATTATTAATTTAATTTGAGCCTGAGCCCGAGTTCATAGTTTCACTGAGGGTGAAACCGCTTTTTCTTTGTTTTTTTTTTTTTTTTAGAAAGAATAAGTAAAAAAAGAAAAAAAGAAAAAACAAAGAAAAAAAGAAGGGAGGGGTAGGGATTAGTTACAGATATTTGATTGTATCTCTAATCTTCTTCCCCTTCCCATATCAATAGCTAGAATGAAAAAAAGGGGAATATCAACGCATCCGGAAAAAAACGATTGATCTCTATCAATAAACCTGCTAAAGACCCGAACCATAGAGTACTTACTACCGGTGCCACGGAGAGATATGTTTTTAGATCTCGCATTTTAAAAACTCCTCTTTCTGTATTCGTTATTGTAATTTTATTGTAATTTGTAATACATAATGGTAATACATATATGACCGGATGTGTATATGTAGTTAATGACTTACCACTTGTACGCGGAGTTCCTAATTCAAATTGAAATGTACAAAATAGATATTTATTAAAAGAAAAAAATACGTCCATTTCCGCCTTAAATTCCTAAAAAATATTAATTTTTTGTGGTAGATTTCATATTTATTTCATACTTTATATAAGTCTTTTACCATATTATATGTTTGTTATATGATATATGAGACCAAAAGGAAGAAGGAAGAAATGATAAG